CCCATAGCAATTGGAGTTATGGATTTTAAGTTCATGGGAGGTAGTATGGGATCTGTAGTAGGCGAGAAAATCACCCGTTTGATCGAGTATGCTACTAATCGATCTCTACCTGTCATTATTGTGTGTGCTTCTGGAGGAGCGCGCATGCAAGAAGGAAGTTTGAGTTTGATGCAAATGGCTAAAATATCTTCCGCTTCACATAATTATCAATCAAATAAAAAATTATTCTATGTATCAATCCTTACATCTCCTACAACCGGTGGAGTAACAGCCAGTTTTGGTATGTTGGGAGATGTCATTGTTGCTGAACCTAATGCCTACATTGCATTTGCGGGCAAAAGAGTAATTGAACAAACATTGAATAAGACAGTACCCGATGGTTCACAAGCGGCTGAGTATTTATTCCATAAAGGCTTATTTGACCCAATTGTACCACGTAATCCTTTAAAAGGTGTTCTGAGTGAGTTATTTCAGCTCCACGGTTTCTTTCCCTTGAATCAAAATTCAAAAAATTAATAAAGTATAGTACTAAATTCAGTTATTTGTAGCGAACAAGTATTTAGCTCATCGTAATCAAAAAAAAACTAAAAAGAATGGTGTTTTCTTTGATGACATAAGTTCTACTTGTAATAAGAGTTAGAAGTTTCGGGTAATTACTTTTTCGTTTTTCCTCCAGATCCATTTTTTTATCCTACCTCTATTCATGATTAGTAATCACGAACCTTCTATCAACAGGATAAAAAAGTGAATTTCTCCCTCCGAGGAATTAGAATTAGGGAAAATAAAAAAAAATTATCTGGCCTTCTTACGTTACGTATTAATATAGACAATAAAAAAAAATATCGAAATCAAAATAAAAAAGAAATAAATAGAAAATAGAGAATAGAAGTTATTTCTATATCTATCGATAACCCCCATTTTTTACTATGAATCCCCGTTTGTTGGATGGATCGAATTAGTTAGAGTCGCAAACTCCTAATAAAATCTTTTATTTTCATAATAAACTCCTTATTAGATTAGAAAGATAGAAAGAAATAAGGATGGGAAAAGAATAATAAATTTTATTAATAAAGCGAATTATCATACATATTCGTGTAGAAAGATGAATAGGTACACTTATTTTATTTAGTTCTACATTCCTTGCACTTATTAACTACTTATTAACTACTTATAAATATTAATTTCTAAATATTAATTTCTAAATATTAATATTATTTATTAAATTAAATAAATTATTAATAAATAATTAGAATATAATTAGAATATAATTAGAATATAATTAGAATATAATTATTATATAATATAAATATAATTATTAAATAATATTTTTATATATAATAAATAATATTATAAATATAATAAAATAATATTATAAATATAATACAGTTTATGATATATACTTAGGATAGATATACTTATCATATCATAAGATATCTTTTTCTTTCTAATAGATAGAAATATTAAATCGAGGCACCCATTCTATGACAGATCTCAACTTACCCTCTATTTTTGTGCCTTTAGTGGGCCTAGTATTTCCGGCAATTGCAATGGCTTCTTTATCTCTTCATGTCCAAAAAAATAAGATTGTCTAGATCCGATGGGACCAAATCTCATCAATTTATTTCAACACTGGATCATAATACAGATATTTATTTAGTGTAATATGGTACGATATGTGACTCTTTACGAACACAAATGAAAGAACTATTATGCATTTATGCGGATATCATGTATCCGCATAAATGCATGTATATGCAGGTATAGCTGGTTAAATTAAAAATGGATCGGCGAATATTTTATTTAAATGGAAAGTCAATGTATCTAACAAATTACTTCTAACGGTTTACATCAGAATAGTGCTAGTTAATGAAAGTTACTTCGGGATCAAGAAAGTAAAATTCATTTGGGTTATTCTCTCAATTCCAATCGAATGCAACTGGATCTAGTAGAGTATGAATTGGCGATCAGAACATATATGGATAGAACTTATAATGGGGTCTCGAAAAACAAGTAATTTTTTCTGGGCCTGTATCCTTTTTTTAGGTTCACTAGGATTCTTAGTGGTTGGAACTTCCAGTTATCTTGGTAGGAATCTGATATCCGTATTTCCATCTCAGCAAATTCTTTTTTTTCCACAAGGGATCGTGATGTCTTTCTATGGGATCGCAGGTCTATTCATTAGCTCCTATTTGTGGTGCACAATTTCATGGAATGTAGGTAGTGGTTATGACAGATTCGATAGAAAAGAAGGAATAGTGTGTATTTTTCGTTGGGGATTTCCTGGAATAAATCGTCGCATCTTCCTTCGCTTACTTATGAGAGATATACAATCAATCAGAATGGAGGTTAAAGAGGGTCTTTATCCTCGTCGTGTCCTTTATATGGAAATCAGAGGCCAAGGAGCCATTCCCTTGACTCGTACTGATGAGTATTTTACTCCACGAGAAATTGAACAAAAAGCTGCCGAATTGGCCTATTTCTTGCGCGTACCAATTGAAGTATTTTGAAATGAACTGAAGAAAAAATTGAAAAAAACTTGCTAATTTCCTTTTTAATACAACCGTCGACTCTATCTGATATTTCTCTGAAGTACGAGTTCTATAAAAAGGTATTGAACCCATGGATCTATTTCCTATTTTTGTGTAATAATTTAGATCTCGGATCTAGAAGGAAAGGAATATAGAAATAGAATAAGGGTCCTTTTAGGATAAAAATGAAAAAAAAAAGAAAGCCTTGGTCTCCCTCCCATATATTTCATCCATAATATTTTTGCCCTGGTGGGTCTCTCTCTCATTTAATAAATGTCTGGAACCTTGGGTTACTAATTGGTGGAATACCGGGAAATCCGAAACTTTTTTGAATGATATTCAAGAGAAAAACGTTCTAGAAAGATTCATAGAATTGGAAGAACTATTCCTCTTGGATGAAATGATAAAGGAGTACCCGGAGACGCATATACAAAAACTTCGTATAGGAATACACAAGGAAACGATACAATTGGTCAAAACACACAATGAATATCATCTCCATATCATTTTGGATTTCTCGACAAATATAATTTGTTTCGCTATTCTAAGTGGTTATTTTATTCTGGGTAATGAAGAACTTGTCATTCTTAATTCTTGGATTCAGGAATTCCTCTATAACTTAAGTGACACAATAAAAGCTTTTTTGATTCTTTTAGTTACTGATTTATGGATCGGATTTCATTCGACCCATGGTTGGGAACTAATGATTGGTTCGGTCTACAACGATTTTGGATTGGTTCATAACGATCAAATTATATCTAGTCTTGTTTCCACTTTTCCAGTTATTCTAGATACAATTGTGAAATATTGGATCTTCTATTATTTAAATCGTGTATCTCCTTCACTTGTAGTTATTTATCATTCAATGAATGAATGAAGAACTCATTTGATCTCCTGATATCAATCAAATCAGAATCTTTCTTCGTATATAAAGAAAGCATTTTCAATCTTACTTAATTCTTTATACTTCTAGCTCTTCAAGGTATTCGTCCTATATTCCAGTACAATTATCCCAGTACAATGACAGACTCGTGTATAGGGAACTATACTAGCTACCTATCTAATTTATTGTAGAAATTCCGGGATCAATGATTGGACATGCAAAATAGAAATACTTTTTCTTGGGTAAAGGAACAGATGACTCAATCGATTTCTGTATCGATCATGATATATGTAATAACTCGGGCATCTATTTCAAATGCATATCCCATTTTTGCGCAGCAGGGTTATGAAAACCCACGAGAAGCAACTGGACGAATTGTATGTGCCAATTGCCATTTAGCTAATAAGCCCGTGGATATTGAAGTTCCGCAAGCCGTGCTTCCTGATACTGTATTTGAAGCAGTTGTTCGAATCCCTTATGATATGCAACTGAAACAAGTTCTTGCTAATGGTAAAAAGGGGGCTTTGAATGTAGGGGCTGTTCTTATTTTACCCGAGGGATTCGAGTTAGCCCCCCCCGATCGTATTTCTCCCGAGGTGAGAGAAAAGATGGGAAATCTGTCTTTTCAGAGTTATCGTCCCAATAAAAGAAATATTCTTGTGATAGGTCCTGTTCCCGGTCAGAAATATAGTGAAATCGCCTTTCCCATTCTTTCCCCCGACCCTGCTACGAGGAAAGACGTTCACTTCTTAAAATATCCCATATATGTAGGTGGGAACAGAGGAAGGGGTCAGATTTATCCTGATGGGAGCAAGAGTAACAATACAGTCTATAATGCTACATCAGCAGGTATAGTAAGCAGAATAGTACGTAAAGAAAAAGGAGGATATGAAATAACCATAGTTGATGCATCGGATGGACATCAAGTGGTTGATATTGTACCTCCAGGACCAGAACTTCTTGTTTCAGAGGGTGAATCCATCAAGCTCGATCAACCATTAACAAGCAATCCCAATGTAGGAGGGTTTGGTCAGGGAGATGCAGAAATAGTGCTTCAAGATCCATTACGTGTCCAAGGCCTTTTGTTCTTCTTGGCATCTGTTATTTTGGCACAAGTTTTTTTGGTTCTTAAAAAGAAACAGTTTGAAAAGGTTCAATTGTATGAAATGAATTTCTAGGTCCAGAAATTCCTTAACATCAAGTTGGTAAAAAGCAACAAATTATTGTCGATCGATACTTATGTATGATCAAAAAATTCTGTAAACCTTTTTGTTTATACTGTTTTTGTTTTGTTTGTGGGATGTCTGGAATTCATTACGTGTATCCCATTCCTAGTAATAGACTATAGGCATACAAATATAAAGGAAGAGAATACAAGGGAAGGATGGGAAAAATGAAAGGAACAAATACTTTTAGGAGGGATTACTAGTCTTCCTAATCTTCTATTCGACACAAGAAAAGGGTGGAAAATCCCTTTTCTTGTGTCGTCTTGTATCGAAATAATAATGATTTTTTCTCTTGTTCGTCAAAGATTACTAGGGGAGGAGAAATTCATTGAACAAATAGAACTTCTTTAATTATTCAATTAA